TTTATGTTCTTATTCTTCGCGCCCAGGATTACGTCCTGGATCATTAGATAGGAATCCGAAGATGAAGAGAGAAACAAAGAATATTACTACGGTGTAAACAAAGAGTTTAAGAGTAAGCATTACACAATCTCCAAGATCTTAAAAAAAAAAGAGAATAGATTTTCTGTTTTTATACGACATAGTTTGATTTTGACACCAAGAAATGAAAATTAAAAAATGAAAATGAAGCGGTTTCTAGTATTTATAGAAATGGACTAGAATCTTTAGAAATAGAAAAGCGTTTTCAAAAATGGATTTGTAATAAGAGTTGAGTCTTTCATTACCATTACAAAAAATTTTTTCATACCAACAATTCGATATTGTGATGAATGGTAAGTCGGGTCTTTTGGTGAAAAAAGGACCAGAATAAAGAAAAAGGGCGATCAAAATTTATTCCGGCTATCCAAGAATTTCAATGTTTGAATTGAGGGTTCGTTTATATTGTAAGACTTATTTGATCTTTTCAATTGTTAGAATTTTTCTAGGCAAGTATTAAGGATCTTATCGAAAACTTACAGCAGCTTGCCAAACAAAGGCTAAGAGCAAAAAGAGAACCGGTATTACTGGCATAACGTCCACGATTGGATTTAAAAAAGCATAAGCCTCGGGTAATTTCGCGAATAAAAAACTATTCGAAAAAAGGGCAGAATTAAAACAGATACAGATAAAATTAAAGGTATTAATCATAACAAAATTTTGGTCTTGGAGATAATTTTGATTGAATTATTAAGATGTTTTTGATGTAAGGAAAAAAGGAAGAAAGGAAAATAAGGCAGATTAAAACAAACCTCTTGTGATTTGAACTCACCCAATCAAAAAACCTTCAATTCTTGCATCTTCAATTCTTACAAGAGAATCGAAGAAATCATAATTTCATACAATATCTTAATTGAATTATATGTAATGATCAATAAATTCGGTTTCATTCTATACTCATATGTGTGAAAATCTCGGCACTAATCACATAGATTCTTTATATCTTTGGTTGGAACAAACTGGACTTGACAAACATGGAATACCCATATTATTCTTTTTTTTTAGTAGTGTCAAATAGAAAGAATGGGGCGTGGCCGAGCGGTAAGGCAACGGGTTTTGGTCCCGGTGATCAAAGGTTCGAATCCTTTCGTCCCAGCAGAAGATTTTTTTTATATCTGAATAAAGATGTCATAATCCAAATTTCCCTTTAACTTGCTAAATCTTATTTTCTAATTTCTAAGAGTTACGGCGAGACTTTGAATTCTTTTTTTTTTTTAATGATTAAATGACTGATTTAAGGACTTATTATCAGCATTTTTTTCTCTCTATATCTATTTCTTTTTTTTTTAGATTTTTATTTAGATATATCTTTAGATATATATATAGAATTCTATATCTTATATATATAATATATATATATTTTTTTATAAAATATTTTTTATAAATTCTATATCTATAAATTCTATATCTTATAATTCTTATTATAAGTCTTATAAATTTTTATAAGTCTTATAAATTTGATATTTTTTATTAATGTGCTATATCTTATATATGCTTTATATTCTATTTATCTGTTATCTGTTCATATATATATTTATTCTATATTTATTCTATTTATATATTTATTCTATTTATATATTCCGCTTTAAAATAAAAAAAAATTAAGATTAATACTAAAATAAAAAAATTAATATAAATAACAAAATTAATATATAAATAGAATAAATATATAAATAGAAAATAATATTTAATATATAAATAGAAAATCATATTTAATATATAAATAGAAAATCATATAAAAAAAATAGAATAATATAAATAAATAGGATAATAGACTAATAAATAATAGCCATATTTAAAAAATATAAGTATAAAAAGATATAAGTATAAAAGTATAAAAAGAAAATAGAAGCCATTAGATATTGTATTTAATAATATAAGATTGTATTTAATAATATAAGTAAATATAAGAAAATTTGAAGTAAAAATAAAATATTCTATATAAATATTCTATATAAATATTCTATATAAATATTATAAAAAAAAAAAGAAAAAACAATATAAAACAAGTAGATAATATATATATATTGCTTAGATATTGATATTAGTTGATTTGCATTCATACAATAAAATATTTCTTTTTTACTCATACTAAAATTTTTTTTCATAGACTTACATACGTAAGTCAAAAGTGTAGATTACTATGTACTGACCGAGGACCGGACGAACTAATGACTATTCAAGATTCCATAATTGAATCAATTACAGATCGGTTCAAAACTAGAGGCATGTTATGGTAAAACTTCGTTTGAAACGATGTGGTAGAAAGCAACGAGCCGTTTATCGAATCGTTGCAATTGATGTTCGATCCCGAAGAGAAGGAAGAGATTTTCGAAAAGTAGGTTTTTATGATCCGATAAATAACCAAACCTATTTAAATATTCCCGCGATTCTTGATTTCCTTGAAAAAGGGGCTCAACCTACAGGAACTGTTCATGATATTTCAAAGAAGGCAGGGGTTTTGACGTAACTTAGTCTTAATTAAACTGAAACAGAATTCAATTAATGAAATACAAAAAAGAAAGAGGGTGTGGATGACTTGTGTATAGCTTTATACAAATTTTTCTTTACTATATACTATTCTCTCCCTCTTCTTTCCTTTTTGTATTCTTTCTTTTTTTTAGTATTTATTTAATGTTATAAATTAGATTAGATTCAACATTCACAATTATATTGACAACAGTGTATTGAACAAATATAATTCGATCGTAGATAAATCGATTTCTTTATCCCTGTTCCATAGGCTTGGTTTTTTACTTAACTTCATTCAAATGAGGGGTTCTTTCTTTGAATTTTGAATTTCTTGTATCACAAGTATCACAAGAAATTGTTTTTTGTGTGATACAAAAACCTTTTTTTTATTAAATATCTTAATTTCTTATTAAATATCTTAATTTTTTTTTTTATTTTGATCTGATCTTATCATTTAATATTCAGAATCGACTAGACATTTTTTTAAAAAGAAATTCTTGCTAATTGAATGTTTTTATTTTATTTTATTTTATTGCGTCATGAAATTTAAATTTTTTATTCCGATTGTATCGACACATTCGAATTTTTTTGGGGTTGCTAACTCAATGGTAGAGTACTCGGCTTTTAAGTGCGACTAGCCTCTTTTACACATTTGTACGAAGAACGGGATTCGTCCATACCATCGGTAGAGTTTGTAAGACCACGACTGATCCTGAAAGGACTGGATGGAAAAAACAGCATGTCGTATCAACGGAGAATTCTAAGAATATATTCGAGGAATGTATATATATATATATATTATGGATCGGTACAAATTCGTCTTTGAATTTTTTTGTGCAGAACAAAAAATGAATTGAATTCAAAGTTGGGTCAAGTTAATAAATGGATAGAGCTCTATGACTCCAAATTATAGTTATAGGGAAACAAAAAGCAACGAGCTTCTGTTCTTAATTTGAATGATTACCCGATCTAATTTAATGTTAAAAAAAATTAGCTCCTGGTACGGTAAAAGTTTTTCTCCTGAGTGGATTATTGATTTTTTATGAGTCCTAACTATTTGTGATTCCCTATTCTGTATAGGTTAGACGTGAATGTGTAGAAGAAGCAGTATATTGATACGGAAAAGATAGTTTTTTTTTCCAAAATCAAAAGAGCGATTGGGTTGAAAAAATAAAGGATTTCTAACCATTTTGTTAGCCTATACCGAAATCAATTAGGTGGCAAAAGAGGGGATAGAGAATCCGTTGATGAATTTATCTGTCCTGAGGTATCTATTATTTTCTTACTAGAATACCTTGTTTTGACTGTATCGCACTATGTATCATTTTATAATCGAAAGGATCCCCTATCTTTGGTTCAAATCAAATTAGAAATGGAGGAACTTAAAGTCTATTTAGAACTCAATAGATCTAGACACCATAACTTCCTATACCCACTTCTTTTTCAGGAGTATATTTATGCACTTTCTCATGATCATGGTTTTAATAGTAATAGATCACTTTTTTTGGAAAATGCGGGTTCGGACAATAAATTCAGTTTACTGATTGTAAAACGTTTGATTACTCGAATGTATCAACAGAATCATTTTATTAGTTTTTCTAATGATTCTAATCAAAATCCCTTTTTTGGACACAATAAGAATTTGTATTCTCAAATGATATCGGCCGGATTTGCAATCATTGTGGAAATTCCATTTTCCCTACAATTAGGATCTTATTTACAAGGGAAAGAAAGAGTAAAATCTCATAATTTCCAATCAATTCATTCAATATTTCCTTTTTTAGAGGACAAATTCTCACATTTAAATTATGTGTTAGATGTACTAATACCTCATCCCATCCATCTGGAAATCTTGATTCAAGTCCTTCGCTACTGGGTAAAGGAGTCCTCTTCTTTGCATTTATTACGATTCCTTCTCTACAAGTATTGCAATTTGAAGAGTCTTATTACTCCAAAGAAATCCCTTTTTATTTTGAATCCAAGATTTTTCTTATTCCTATATAATTCTTATGTATGTGAATACGAATCCATTTTCCTTTTTCTCCGTAACCAATCCTCTCATTTACGATCAACTGCTTCTGGAGTCTTTCTTGAACGAATCCATTTCTATCGAAAAATAGAACATCTCGTAGAAGTTTTTGCTAATGATTTTCAGACTAACTTATGTTTGTTCAAGGACCCTTTCATACATTTTGTTAGATATCAAAGAAAATCAATTCTGTCTTCCAAGGATACGCCTCTTCTGATGAATAAGTGGAAATTTTACTTTGTCCATTTATGGCAATATTATTTTTACATGTGGTCTCAATCAGGAAGGATACGGATCCGGATAAACCAATTATCAAAAAATTCTCTCGATTTTCTGGGTTATCGTTCAAGTATGCGATTAGATTCTTTAGTGGTACGGAGTCAAATGCTAGAAAACTCATTTATAGTAGATAATGTTATGAAGA